GGAGTCTTGTATAGAATATCAAAATTGATCCAATTTCTACCTATTATTATGATATTACGATCAGATTGGGTGGGTACCAAAAAAATAAATGGATTCAGGATTAAATCTGCTCTTTATGAATGAGATAAAGACAGAATAATCAGGAGCAGTATAGAATTTCCTTTTTTTAGCACACTTTAATGTTCAAAAATTCGCGGATTCTTTTTGGTAGTAGAATTTATAGAGAGAATACGATTGAATTGCGTAATAGTAATAGGAGTAGTATTTATTAAGTACATGCCGATATACCTATCCGCATATCGCATCTTTTATCGTAATTTTACTTGTGGCAACAGAAGTCAGGTCGCACTATATCATAATTCCTATTTTCTATTCAAAATATTCAATGAAAAATTTAAGCACGATAATTCTCTATAGGGATATGTACATAAGAGAAAGACCCAATTCGGTATCTGTGTAACAATTTCTGTTCTGGGGTTTACATATCCACATATATTTTGTTATAATTGAAATTGAAAAGGATTGATTATTGAAAATAATTGATACTGATTAGTCGTAAATCAATTTGATTTTGTTATACCATTAAAGAAACACAATTTGAGATACAAATTTAAGAACCGTTCACTAATTCTAAAGTAAAAATCGTTAATGGTTCCAATTTGCCCTGAATTTTTCGGTCTCTGACCGGAAATCTATTTTTTCTCTTTTCAATAGAAGGAGAAGGGAAGTTTTTAAGCAGTGTGTCTTTTGAGATACAATCAATCGAAGAGAATAATCTAAACTGGATCCAATAAAAAATAGGGATTCATTTTTGAAAAGGGATAAGTACAATGGGATTCAAGATCAAAAAAAAATTAGTAATAGAATATGGATGGATAAAAATATTGTCCATTTTGGATCAGATTTGGCGGCATGGCCAAGTGGTAAGGCGGGGGACTGCAAATCCTTTATCCCCAGTTCAAATCCGGGTGTCGCCTGATCAACAAAAGACTTGAAATTTCTTATTCTGCTGATCTAAACCAATAGTTATGAAGTAACCCTTACTTATTAATTAATGATTGATTCGGACATTTATTTGATTTATGATATCAATTGAATCAAATAAATAGTGAGAGTCAATTCTGGGATTCAGAACTACGAAAGTAAGAGGTCGGAAATCTTAGTATCCAAAGGTTCCTAAAGGACACTCCATTTTTGCTCCTAGGATTGAAGAAGAGATTATACAAAAGACTATCAAGACTTCCTAATTATCTTACACTACCTATAGATTACAAAAAAAAGAATGTATGTAATAATGGTGGTGGTGTCTTACCATTCCATTCTTTCACAGAAAGAAAGACGTAAGCCTTAGATCAAATAAAATAGAGGTATCTGATAGATGGTTATCTATCTTGATGGTATATTTTGACGTCTTTTGCTTATGAAAGAAAGGTAACAAACAATAACAATAGGTCTTACTATTTCTACATGTTCCATTAGGAACATTCCTTTGCTATTTCCAAATAAAAAAAAAGGTGTGTGTATCGTATTTGTGCTTAATGCTTCCCGATTCTACCAGAAATTTTATAATATAGGAACTTGTTACGAGTGGATTCATTGGATTAGTTCATCAATAGCCTTAAGTCAGAATACTATTTTCTTTTGACTCTGCACCATTGATTCCACTATGATTATTGATCAATAATCAATAATGAAATAATTCCTTCATAGAGATAGGAGACATAATTCACATGGATATAGTAAGTCTCACTTGGGCTGCTTTAATGGTAGTCTTTACATTTTCCCTCTCACTCGTAGTATGGGGAAGAAGTGGACTCTAGGGGTACTACTAATTGAATAATCGATTGAGTGATCGAATTGTATCAATCGTTTAATTGATCGTTTTGCGAAACAAAAAAAAAAAAAAAAGATTCCCTGGTTTCGTTTTCTTTTATTTTTTTTTTTTTATTTTATATTATATATTATATATAAATCTAATTATTAATATAAATCTATACTATATATTAAGTTATTAAGTTATAAGAAGCCTAGGAATTAGAACTAGGAATTAGAAGAGTTGGCCTTGGATTATTTTGGATTGATCGAAACCCATACAAGTAGATGTAGCGAAAAAAAAAGAAATAGAATTAGACTGCTATTTCGATGTATATGTATTAGATGATATACAATACTATCTAGTGTGGTAGAAAGAACTATATTATATATAGTTCTTTCTACCACACTATCTCAGATACTTATGATTCCAGCCAAATCGTTTCATTTAAAACTTGTAGTTTTAATCCCTTTCTTTTATTTCTTCAATCATTGATAAGAACTAATAATCCAACCAAGTTTCAGTTAAATTAATCATTTTGACTGACTGTTTTTACGTAGATAATAAGTAAAAAAGCAGTAGGAACTAGAATGAACAGTGCAGTAGCAATAAATGCGAGAATATTGACTTCCATAATCTCATTGTTTTTTTACTTCGCAATAACTCGGGATCTAATCCCATAGAGATAAGAAATTTTACTCCTGTCAGTTCAATGGGATGAATTGAATTCTGATGATACTGAATCGGATCAATATTATGAATAACAATATCTGATCTATCAAATCGATTCATCGTCGAGAATTGAATAGTATAACATAAGAAAATCTTTTATTTTATCCATATTAAATCCGAAATGGGATTCTTTATTGGATATTGGATCAGGAATTCCATTGAATTTTTCATCCTTTTTTCCACTTTTTTTTCTTTTCCATAACCTACTGTCTTTGTCTTCCTTATACAACTCTCTTTCCTTATACTTATACATACAATTACATACAATTATGAGATAAAAAATTCAGTGTGCAATTTGCATGAGAATAGATAGATTGTTTCCAATTAGTCATTGAGGATACACAAACAAAGTCGAGGTAATTATGTTAAGTTCATTGTGTATCGTACAATAAACGAATACAATTTGTGTATGTACTCCCGGTAAAAATAGGGGAACTCTATTCCATTTCATTGTTTAAGAACAATTGAAAAAGAAAGTCAGACGAGTATGGTATCTATTAAAATACTGAATATAGTAATGCCACCGATTGTACCAACTTACATATGTCTCCCCTTATCAATCGGTATTAGTGAAAGAAATTGAAATTCCCGTACTTGTCTGATGATAAATGCGAAACGAAAAACAAAAGAAATAAGGATCCCCGCTCCGCTGGGGATTAGATCTTGCTACCTGTCCCCCCCTTTCACAGAAAATGGGGAGATGAATTGATAAATTCATCGGATCCTAGTTCGGGACTGACGGGGCTCGAACCCGCAGCTTCCGCCTTGACAGGGCGGTGCTCTGACCGATTGAACTACAATCCCAGCAAGGTGTATGGCATACATATTCTTACTAGTTTGATAAGAACATTCTATTCGTTGTGTTGTAACAGAAACACGAATGATATACTGAATATCCACATGGATATGGAATATAGTGAGAGCGACACGGATTACTAGTAACGAGTGGTTATTTTATTGCCAAAAAAATAGATAATAAATTTTTCAACGAGAAAAAGAACTATTTTTTTTATCTTTATGATACTTACTTAATCTTAATTAAGTATCATTAATCTAGATCGTTAGAAAAATCAGAACGAATGAGAAAAACATGGATAGAGAAAAAATTGACTCTTTCTCTTCATTTCTACGGATCAGGCATTTCTGTTTCTGGAGGACAAATTGGTTATTTCATATTCATGGAGCAACGAATTATTGGGCCGAGCTGGATTTGAACCAGCGTAGACATATCGTCAACGAATTTACAGTCCGTCCCCATTAACCGCTCGGGCATCGACCCAGGAAGAATTAATTCTAGATTTATTGATAATCTACGATCAACTTCCTCCCTACCCCCAGGGGAAGTCGAATCCCCGCTGCCTCCTTGAAAGAGAGATGTCCTGAACCACTAGACGATAGGGGCATATCCACCCGACCGTCATCATACTATGATAATCATCATCATAGTATTATCATACTATGAACAGTTTTTTTGGAATTGTCAATAGAATCTAATGGTATGACTAGATCCGAAGAGTCTTTCCTACTTTTTTTATGTTATGATTCCATAGAATTTTTTTATTTGATGGTTCTTGTATGAACCCCTATGCATATATGTACATATATACATATATGCAGACACATATGCATATGCAGACATATATGCATTAGACTCATAATGGAAAATTCATGAATTGAATAAAACGGGCCCCTTTAACTCAGCGGTAGAGTAACGCCATGGTAAGGCGTAAGTCATCGGTTCAAATCCGATAAAGGGCTTTTTCCACTAAACTCAAGATTTAGTCTTCATTTTTCAGCGGAGAACAGAGATATTTTTTTTTCTAAAAAAAGAAAAAGGTAACCACCATTATAATGAGTTCTGATTATTATGAGTTATAGTTAGAAAGTTGAACATTTATTCATTATCATAATAACTAATTGCACTTATTAGGAGTAGTCTACCCTGTAGTGACATAGTAGTCCTTTATCCAATCCCTATTATTAATAACCAAACCAAAGTATTCTTACTTCTCCATTGTTCTTATCAAACCCACCATAAAATTATAAATCAATAAAAAGTAAGTGGACCTGACCCATTGAATGATGACTATATCAGCTATTCTGATATTTAAATTCGATATAGATTAATTCGATATAGATTAAATTGTACAAGCGGATTGATTTTTTTTATTTCCTTAGACCACGCAAGGCAAGAATTTGTCGATATTTCCGATTTAATCTTCTTGTTACTGGATACTTCATAGGAATAAATCGCTATTCTTTTCCGCTACATATAAAAGTTGATTTCGAAAATTTATTTTTCAATATCTTTCCTTGATTTCAAGGAATCAGATATTGTTTTGTTTTTACGCCAATGCAATAGAGAACGAATGCGAGAAAGGGACTTTCATTTCCAGTCTACCATTATTTAATATTTAATTTAGGGGCAGGAAAAAATAGGGAATTTTCTTTTTTT